CTCGTTGGTTTTTGTAGGATTAGGATTCAAAAAATGGAACAGCCCGTAGTACGAACTAATAACTATAGAACTAATAACCAACTCATCGCTTCGCATTATCTGGATATAAAGAAAGAACCAGTCAAAATATGATATATATGATATATAAGTCATCTCGTTGTAGCAACTGAAATCTTTTTTTTGCAAATACAAAAACAAAAAAGAAAAACCAATCTGATTATGGGTTGTAAAGCAAGAAAAGTATACAGATAAATGGAAGGGTGAGAGAAAGATAGAAAAAGAATATCAACGATATATGATTCCAATATGGACGGTCTATGAGTCATCTCATAAAAAAGAATGTAATAAAGCATCAATACTGATTGATCCCTAATTAGACCAATACGTGGATAAAACCACAAATAAAGAGCCCCGAGCCAATAAAGACTGAGAAGATTGACTCAAAAACAAATTTCATTAGGGACTCCGTTGTAGAATCCAGACCTAATCATTACTCGAGAGGTGGTGGGAACGACAGAACCTGTGAATGCATCAGATTCTATTGAAAAGGAATCCTAATGATTCAGTGGGTAGGATGGCGGAACAAACCAGAATTCATTTTTTTTTTGAAAGATTATGTCATAAACTAATCTTACAACTGAATGTTGAAAGAGTAAATATTCGCCCGCGAATTTTATTTGATTTTGAATAAATTCGATATGATAATAAAAAGCAAAATAAAGATTCATTATAACATTATACCTAAATTACATTATATATAAATAGAATACATGATTAATTATATATTAAATCAAAAGATAAAAAAAATTCTATTAAATGAAATTTCAAAGAATCTCTCGATTCAATATTCAGCATGTATTTTATTTTTAATCGTTTAATTCGCGAGGAGCTGGATGAGAAGAAATTCTCATGTCCGGTTCTGTAGTAGAGATGGGTGGAATTGATAAACAACCATCAACTATAACCCCAAAAGAACCAGATTCCGTAAACAACATAGAGGAAGAATGAAAGGAATATCTTATCGAGGTAATCGTATTTGCTTTGGTAGATATGCTCTTCAAGCACTTGAACCCGCTTGGATCACGTCTAGACAAATAGAAGCGGGTCGGCGAGCAATGACACGAAATGCACGCCGCGGCGGAAAAATCTGGGTACGTATATTTCCAGACAAACCAGTTACAGTAAGACCTACAGAAACACGTATGGGTTCGGGGAAAGGATCTCCCGAATATTGGGTAGCTGTTGTTAAACCCGGCAGAATACTTTATGAAATGAGCGGAGTGGCAGAAAATATAGCCAGAAGGGCTATTTCAATAGCGGCATCAAAAATGCCTATACGAACTCAATTCATTCTTTCGGTATAGGATAGGAATGTATAACAAAAGGAAAGAATTTTTTTGATAAAAAAAGACAATTGTCGGTTTCTTGTTTTGAACAAACAATATTTCTTTTTTTTCACCCTTTATATTGAAAAAGACAAAACAAATAAAAAAAAGATATGATTCAGCCTCAAACCCATTTGAATGTAGCGGACAACAGCGGGGCCCGAGAATTGATGTGTATTCGAATCATAGGAGCTAGTAATCGACGATACGCTCGTATCGGTGATGTTATTGTTGCTGTAATCAAAGAAGCAGTACCAAATACACCTCTAGAAAGATCAGAAGTGATCCGAGCTGTAATTGTACGTACTTGTAAAGAACTCAAACGCGACAACGGTATGATAATACGATATGATGACAATGCTGCAGTTGTTATTGATCAAGAAGGAAATCCAAAAGGAACCCGCATTTTTGGCGCGATCCCCCGGGAATTAAGACAGTTAAATTTCACTAAAATCGTTTCATTAGCACCTGAAGTATTATAAGGGAATGCCGCGATATAGTTTTATAATATTTGAATGAAATGTATTAATTTAAATTTAATTAGTAGATTGTTTGTATATCACGTATATACCTTTTAAAATTCATAAATATTTATGAATTCAGAAAAAAAGAAATAGAGCATGTTGATTATATCAAAATTCGGGGGGAACAATAATCTTAGTTTATCATGAGTAAAGACACTATTGCTGACATAATAACCTCTATACGAAATGCTGGCATGAATGAAAAAAGAACAGTTCGAATACCATCTACTAACATCACTGAAAATATTGTTAAAATCCTTTTACGAGAAGGGTTTATTGAAAACGTGAGAAAACATCAGGAAAGCAATAATTTTTTTTTGGTTTTAACCCTACGACATAGGAGAAATAGGAAAGGACCATATAGAACCGTTTTAAATTTAAAACGGATCAGCCGACCCGGCCTACGAATCTATTCTAACTATCAACGAATTCCGAGAATTTTAGGCGGAATGGGAATTGTAATTCTTTCTACTTCTCGAGGGATAATGACAGACCGAGAAGCTCGAATAGAAGGAATCGGCGGGGAAATTTTGTGTTATATATGGTAATCTTTCTGATAGCCAAATCATATGCGGAACTTTCATATTTGTGAAAAAAAAGAGTATATAGGGTAGGTTTCTAATATTATGCCTCTTTGATTAGTTGATGCTTCAAAGTCGTTTTACCTGTAATGAAAGAACAAAAAAGGATTCGCGAGGTTTAATTACTGAACTACATCCCAATGGTATGTATATTTCGAGTTCGTTTAGATAATGAAAATCTAATTCTGGGTTTTGCTTCGGGAAAGGTTCAACGTAATTTTATACATATACTACCCGTAAATAGAATCAAAATTTTGGTAAGTTCTTATGATTCAACTAAAGTAAATAGAATTTTTATATATAGAATTTGTATATTTAGTATATTAAAAAGTAAAGACTCAAAGAATTTGGTGGTTTTTTGATTTCAACATTCTTTCGTAGGGATACAATTCGAAGTTAGAAATTTTAAGAAACTTATTTTCTTTCAATTTAAGTAGATTCAGAATTAAGAAAGGGAGTGACAAATATGAAAATAAGGGCCTCTGTTCGTAAAATTTGTGAAAAATGTCGATTGATTCGTAGACGGGGACGAATTATAGTAATTTGTTCCAACCCGAGACATAAACAAAGACAAGGATAATCTTTTTAAACCAAAAAAGAATCCCGAAATAGAAAGGACCTGATGTACAGATGTACAAAAAAATCAGTAAAAAAATGAGGATCTGTTTTGACATGAAATGGATATATCCATATATCTCTGACTTATATTTATGAGATGATAAAATATGGCAAAACCTATACCAAAAATTGGTTCACGTAGAAATAGACGTATTGGTTCACGTAAGAATGCGCGTAGAATACCAAAGGGCGTTATTCATGTTCAAGCAAGTTTCAACAATACCATTGTGACTGTTACAGATGTACGGGGTCAAGTAATTTCGTGGTCGTCTGCCGGTACTTGTGGATTCAAGGGTACAAGAAGAGGGACACCGTTTGCTGCTCAAACCGCAGCGGGAAATGCTATTCGGACAGTGGTGGATCAAGGTATGCAACGAGCAGAAGTCATGATAAAGGGCCCCGGTCTCGGGAGAGATGCGGCATTAAGAGCTATTCGTAGAAGCGGCATACTATTAAGTTTCATACGGGATGTAACCCCTATGCCACATAACGGTTGTAGGCCTCCCAAAAAAAGACGTGTGTAAACATTGAAGAGATTTCAAGAGAAATAAATAATTCAATGATTTGATCAAATAATATTACTATGGTTCGAGAGAAAGTAACAGTATCTACTCGGACACTACAGTGGAAATGTGTTGAATCAAGAGCAGACAGTAAGCGTCTTTATTATGGACGCTTTATTCTGGCCCCACTTATGAAAGGCCAAGCCGATACAATAGGCATCGCGATGCGAAGAGCTTTACTCGGAGAAATAGAAGGGACATGTATTACACGTGCAAAATCTGAGAAAATACCACACGAATATTCTACCTTCGTAGGTATTCAAGAATCTGTACATGAAATTTTAATGAATTTGAAAGAAATTGTATTGAGAAGTAATCTGTATGGAACTCGTAACGCGTCTATTTGTGTCAAGGGTCCTGGATATGTAACTGCTCAAGACATTATTTTACCACCCTCTATAGAAATCGTTGATAATACACAGCATATAGCTAACCTAACAGAACCAATTAATTTGTGTATTGAATTACAAATCGAGAGGAATCGTGGATATCGTATAAAAACGCCAAATAACTTTCAAGAAGGTAGTTATCCTATAGATGCTGTATTCATGCCCGTTCGAAATGCGAATCATAGTATTCATTCTTATGTGAATGGGAATGAAAAACAAGAGATACTTTTTATCGAAATATGGACAAATGGAAGTTTAACTCCTAAAGAAGCACTTCATGAAGCCTCTCGGAATTTGATTGATTTATTTATTCCCTTTTTACATGCAGAAGAAGAAAACTTACATTTCGAAAACAATCAACACAAAGTTACTTTACCCCTTTTTACTTTTCATGGTAAATTGGCTAATCCAAGAAAAATTAAAAAAGAAATCACATTGAAATATATTTTTATTGACCAATCAGAATTGCCCCCGCGGGTCTATAATTGCCTCAAAAGGTCCAACATACATACATTATTGGACCTTTTGAATAACAGTCAAGAAGATCTTATGAAAATTAAACATTTGCGCATAGAAGATGTAAAACATATATTGAATATTCTAGAAATAAAAAAGAATTTCGAATAAATTTAATTTTTTTTTCTAAGCTTTTGTCTAAAAAGATAAAAATTTGTTTTAAATCTTTAGCACAATCCCTATATTCGGATATAGGTCCAAAATAAAATTGAATAGATGTATCTAGGGAAAATTCACTTTAAAGCGACGATTCCCTAGATACACATGTCGTAATCTATTTTTTTTTTATTTAACAATCAAATCAATTTAAAAAAGACCTAAAGTTAGGGACTTATCAATAGGTAGTGTTGCTCCAATACCCAACCAAAGAGCTACTACAGTACCAATCAAAAAAACGGTTGTCGCTACGGGACGACGAAATGGA